TCTTAGTCAAGCTTTGAAGCCCCTACCTTTATTTATTGGGATATTTGAGGAAGCGCAGGCGCGACGGCCCCCTACCCTACCCTACCCTACCCTAAGGGCTTTGTTTTTCCCCAACCTATACGACGGGTCTCGATCTCGCTTGGCTCTCGATGATTGTTGACTCAACATTGATTTCGTGCTTGAGTTGGAGGTCCCTCCCCCTATCCATCGAGTCAAGTAATTCGCTATCGGAAATTTATCCGCCGCGTATCTCATGCCATGCTTCTTCTTTCTCCGAATCGGTTCCTAGTGTCAGTCAATCAAGATTCGCCATCAAGAGAGGGAAGAGCCTTTACTTTAGGTTAGGCCGGTCTCGTCATTCACGAAATTCCCCCGTCCATCGATCACGCGAGTACGCATCCAGTCAGCACATAGCGAACGAAAAAAGCGCTGGCCAGCCGTGATCAAAATGTCTATTAATTGATCCCTATTCATTCGGTCAAAGTCTCCACGGCGTTTTCACGCCCCTCTCAGTAGAGGGGCACCATGTTGATAGGAATTGGAAAAGACCTTCTTGTACACGTCCTCGAGGGCAGCATTCATGGAAATCATCACTACTTTCTCCCGAGGGCATGGTATGGCTTTGTTCTTGGTGTTGTTTAATAGATGTCGAGTGCCGCTTTTCCCCGCCCGAGAATCCTCATCTGCTTAGAGTGGGCGAGCTAGAATCCTTATGTCAGGTTGGTTGTTCAAAAGACACTTTCTCTTTACCCTTTGCATCTTCATCTTTTCGAAAGCACAGACCAGAATAAACTTCTGCACCTATTTCAGGTGCAAAGCCTCTTCAATAAAGACCTCTTTCTCTCTTTATTTTTTTTCTCCCTTGATTGAAAGAGGATAAGCGCGGTACATTGAGTAAAGGGAGGATTTGCTACATCGGGCGGTGGGTGGCCCCTTCGAGAGTTGCGGGTCCTTGCCGCTGCATGAGTGGTAGCTCATGCTCAAAACTCCTCCGACACGAGTCCTAGTCGTTGCGCTGCGGTCCGTTTCCCGTCTTCGCTTGCGCGATTTATTTGCACTTCTGATTGGTTTCATCCATCTCCGACCCTAATGAATCGAGTATGTATTCAGGGGTCAGCCAGTCAATCAGTTCGGGTTCTCGGTCGGTTCCCGTTCGCCTGCCTCCCTCATAGTCCATTAGTGGGTAGGGTGGGTGACTTAGAGGGCGCCCGCCTCCTCTTCAGACGTGTCCTCGACAATCTGGCGGTTGTTCGATCTCAGCTTTTGGGGGCGGGAGTGCTTGGTCGCTGGGGTTTCCTTTTCCTCAACCAATTCGGTTGTGTCAGCCCGGTCTAACATTTATGAGCTGGCAAGATGGATTGAAGGTAAGATAGATTTGAGTTTAACTGGTATAGGACCTTCGATCGACCATGGGGCGTATTTTCATTCTAAAAACTGAATTTGAAGCGTAAAAAGCTCCTTCTCATGTTGCATTTCTTTGGTTTGGAAGTTTCAGTATGTTGTCTGTGGATTTCTAACAAAGGAAAGCCCCCCTATGCCATTTGATTAATTAAAGTTCCGTGCTGCTCGCCACTCCCCGAGGCCAAGGACGGGGTCGAACCGTCATTCCAGGATTTGCAGTCCGATACATTTCCATTATGTTACCTAGCCGCCACCGCATATGTATAAAAAGAGGGAGCGGGGAAGGAAGAACAACCGTTTCACTTTGGAACATGAGGTGGCGGGCGGAGCGCTCTATATGATCGGCGGCGGGTTACCAGAGAAGAGGGGACAACTTCTTTCTCCCTTGCCTTGCTCCATTTTCCTTTTATGATTGAAAGTAGCAAGCCACTCCACTACTGGTATATAGGCCAGATCAGATAAAGGGTTGCTTCCTCCATATGTTCAGGCAAAGAACATATAGAAGCTAGCTTTTGTTTTGTCTTGTAAGCAACCATGCCTATAGAATTTTGCTTACCAAAGTGGTCTTACTAAAAGTAAGTAAGCAACCAGTTCCGTTCCAAGTGACATGGCTTTTCACTACTCTTTTCCAGAGAAGGTTGCTCATCCAGCCCGGCGGATCCATTGTTTATGCGGCAGTGCGATGCAGCTGAAAAAGCCCTTTCTTTATATTAGTAATATTAGTGACGGTATAGGTTGCGGAAAACTCCAAAACTAGGGTTCCAAAATAAAAAGCTTATTAATATAAGTTTTAGAAAAAGGCACCCCTACTATACCCCTAAACTAGAAGCTAGCGCGCAACGGCTTTTCCGCCGTTGTTGCTTGCTGCTTGCAAGCTCGAAAATCTCTCTTTCGCCTCGCCTCCCTGTCTCCATTCTGATTGATTCGCTTCTTCCTTCGCGCAAGCGCGGAACCCCTTGTTGTGTTGCATTTCGTGATCCTCCTTTTCTTTTCCGCTTACCACTATTCCTCCTATCTTTCAATGCCTTCCACCCAGCCCAGTACCTATAAGAAGTGCCTATCCTCTTAAACCTGACACGGGATAGGATAATAGTACAGCCTCGAGGCGAACAGCTCCTTTCTAAGCTCAGGGAAGAACACCTAGCCCAGCTTTCTTTCCGAGCCATCAATAACTGCCAGATTTCTTTTTCGGGTCCGGCTACCCCTTCAAGAGGTCCAGCTTTCCTTTCACCGGTCGGTCAGTTATGGAGTTCGAGCCAGCGCAGGCTTCACGGCCAAGTATTGTGCCGTTTTTAAGAAAGATCTTATCCTTTCTTTCACTCGTACCGTGACCGAAGCAAAGCCTCCCGTTGTGGATCTTATGACGACATGAAGTTCTCGAGTTGGTATTCAGTGAGCCAACATGGACTCGGAGGTCAGTGATTTCGATGGATTTCCGGAATATCTATATATAGTTTTCGTCCGTCTCGTCTGTTTAAAAGGGGCATAGACAAAGGCCGATTTTGTTTTGGGACTGCAACAAATTTCCAGATTTGGTCGGTGCTCGGTAGCATTCCCTTTATCTATCAAAGTAAAGTACGCTAGGGATTCTCTTCAAGTAGAGTAAACAAAACGGGAGGCACAATTAGTTGAGTCTAGCATTCCTGTGCAATTCCCTTCCTTTAATTCATTTGATTGGATTCCCGTCTGTTAATTCAATATGCTCTTCCCGCTTAGGTTAGCTGTACTCTCGTGTAGCAGTTAACGCTTGGTGGGAGTTCCAACATAGGAAGGCACCCGTAGGTTTTTATTCCTCTACTTTATTCAATGTAATTCCTTCATGTAAATAGACTTCTCCTGTCAACAAACAAGAAAACGGATGCCGCGCAAGGGCTTTTCGCGTTAGGTTCGGCCTGGTATACAAGCAATTAATGAGCCTAAACTAGGGGGTTACGCAAGGGGGGTGGGTACTCAGGTCTTGAAAGCCTCAATAAAAAAAAGCGTGTATTTCCAGTTTAGGAAGAGAGAAAGTCTAATTCCACTAGAAAAACTGGAAAAAAACTCTTTTATATGAATTCAACCAACTCAAAAAGTAGTGGCAGGAAGCAGCACACCAGGAGGTGCGGGACGAACTCCTTCTTTTAAATATTCCAATCGAGCTGCCGAATCAGTACGGGTCCAGAAATTGGTAAACCAGAAAATAGACACACCCACAAATCATTCTTTTATTTAATAAATCTCATGTAGGAGAGCCTATACCGGAAACTCAAATGTGATAATTCAGGCGAAAGAAAGGTCGATCTTTCTTGTATACCTGCCCGTGAACCCTTCTCTCTCTTTCTTTGATCGAATCCCTTGGTTTCTTAAAAAGAGTTGTCCCCTGTCTGTATCAGTCGTCTCTATGGCAATCTTTCTTTAAGCAGAAAGCGTGTTAAAGCTAGATACCCAAGGAGCAAAAGAGAAATGGCTTTCGGCCTAGGATCTCTTGAAAGTGCTTTTCCTTTCCTTTTAACTAAGACAACTTCCCCTAACTCCCAACTCCTAGCTGCCTAGCTCCTTAGCTGCCACTGTTGCTGACTGACTTTGGCTTCCTTCTTCGTGAACTGTGTATTCCTATTCTACGTCCGGTTCAAGTTTTTTTCGACAATCTCAGTACTACCTATATGGCTTCTAATCCTATCCAGGATGCGCGCACGAAAGACATTGAGATTGATCTTAACTTTGTGCGTGAACATGTTAACACTGGTGACTTGCGCCTTTCTTATCTTCCTACGGAGAAAGAAACTGCCGACATCTTCACCAAAAGTCTCTCTACTTCTCGTTTTAAAACTCTCAGAGACAACCTCTGCATCATTTCTCATTCCAGAGCAAGCAATATATCCTCTCTTTCTGTCGGGAAGTCAGGCAAGGCGCTGCCCTCTTGTTTGCTAAGCCCTTCGAGGCTATCTCTCTTCTAGTGATAAGATAAGCGAAGCTAGTTCCAGTATAAATAGGAGCAGTTTCTCTGAATTCCCTTCCTTCTGCATCGCGTTACAATCCTTATGCAAGCCAGTCCGCCCCATAGTAGTAATATATTTAGGATTTAGCTAGGGCTAACTGCTTTCCATGTCTCCGGGGCTTTCGTTTGAGTTGGAGTTGTATCACTATTTGCTGTCGATCCCGGCTAGCCATTGGTTCTTTCTGACTCTATCTTTTCACGGTAGTGCTTCTCCTCTTAGGAAAGCGAGCAGGCAAGTTCTAAAAAGTTCCAGCCAGCAAGCAGGGTAAAAGGATGGGGCGCAAGTCGGGTTGGTTGCATGCCCAAGGCAATGTTTTTGTAGATTGAGATGGATTGATCTTCGCTATTGTGCCTCTTCCTTGTACCATTGATGCTGCGGCAGTGCCTAATATGAGTTTGCTCCTGTCCCAGACAGCTTCGAGGTTACCATCGATCGATTACAGAGGTTTCAACCACTGCTCCCCTTTGATCGAGTGCTATTTCTATAATAAAGATTGAATAGGAAAAACTTGAATTGGCTTCAATCGAGATTGCCTCCAGCTTCTTAGGCACATGAGGAAGCGGTCTAACATCTTTTCAATCGAAATCCCAATCAAAGACAAGTTCTACCAAGGCCGGGATCTGAAAGAGAAGAATAACTTTCGGAATTCCAAGTGACCCTTCAGAAGCTAAAGTTGAATGATCGAAGTCTCCTTCAGGTTCAGTCGAAGAGATCGAAGCGAAGTCATCAATTCAACCATTCGCATGGTCTCCCCTAAGACTGACCTCTTTTCCAAATGAACCGAACCTCGATCCACATTCATCAAAGAGAGACGGCCATCTCTCTAGGTTGCACACGCCCCTCATTCGCCCTTTACTAGAAGGTAAGGCAAAAAGCAAAAGCAGCTTAACTTAAGCCCTTACGATCACCCGAGAAGCCCTCGAGCCTATAGTATTTATTCTAATATAAATATATCTTTTTAAGTATGACTAATCTGACGAAGAATCGTAGTTCCTACACCTTGCGTGGCGTCTCCCAGTCCAACACGGCTTGCACGCATCTTCTTTTGATCCAATCAACTCATGCCGTCGCCAATCCAGTGCCCAAGGAACTAGACCTTATGCAAAGCACCTTTTTCACATAGAGCTGATTTTCCCTTATGATCTGGAATTGGTCATAGTCTGCCAAGAGGGCAGCGCCTTGCCTGACTTCCCGACGAAAGCCGAGCTATGGTATGGGCCTGCATGCATGGGTGCTGTTCGAAGATTTGATCGTCGGCCCTATTGAGAAATCGGCTGTTGCCCAGATCCAGGGAGGCTGAACCACAGAAACAGGTACCCCTAACCACCTAAAAATTCCGAATGGACTTTTTGCGCTTCCTGAGAAAGAAGGCTTTCACTAGACCAAAGACCTCGAGAACGCCTGCCGCGAGAATTCACAGGTTCGTTCATTTACCAGCACTAGTTCGTACCTTAGCAAGCAAGCTGCCGCGACCTCCGGTCTGCAAGCACCTCTGGTCTCAGTTCTAAAGCCAGAACAACTTCCTGCTGGCCGCAAGCACCCCCGGTCTCCAGGCAACAAACAGGGAGACAGAAAGCCACACTTGCTCCTTTCTTTCCGACTTGGTGCTTTCAGTCCTGTCTTGAAGCTTGCCTCCGACCCGAGGCGACCGAAGGAAGGAAGCGCCTTCAGACCTTACTTGTTCCAGGATGGACGTAGTTCAGTTGACGTATGAGTTGTGGAGGATGGTATTATGTCCGATCTAAAAAGAATGGGGTTTTTAGGATGGGAATGATAAAAAGGGGAGTCGGGTCAGCTAGATTCGGGATGGGATCGACTAATGAATATGGTGTAATAGGTGGGATAAAAGATGTTCTTATCGTGCATCGCTAGCTGCCGCCTCATAGTAGTGATACGCGTTGGGCGCAAGGAAAGACCCCACTCTAACTCCCCTCATTGCTCTAGCCAGACCGGGAGAAACTTTTAATTGGGGGTAGTGGCCCCAGACGAGGGATAGATGGGCAACTAGGTAATATAGAAGGTCGACCCAACCGAATCTGTTCGATTCCATCAATCACTCCGTTGGGACGGGAACATGTATCCCTCCCAACCAAAAATCTTTTTGTCTAAATCAGCTTTCGGCCTATCGATTTAACCGGGAGCTGCTGTTGAGCACTCTTTCCATCACCGGATTCCCTATGCGCTGATTGATGCTTCCTCTCCGACTCGATGAGACCACACTACTGAGTGAGCTTCTTTCTGGCGCTCTTCCTAGGATTCCTAATGCCTCTTGCTTCAACACAGAATAAGGTCTTTTCTCGGCCACTTTGTCATGAAATGAAAGCACAGTGAGTGAGTCTTCTTTCCGAGTCGAGTACTAGGCAGTCAATGTAGAGTTCACTTCATTTGTCAGACTCCCGGTACCGAAGCAAAGTACTCATCCGAAAAGACGGTTTGATCATGCCCTTTGTCCTCAACCCATGGTTCTCCTATATCTCCTAACTTTCGCTTTGCTTTCTCTTGAGCCCGCATTTCGTGTTTTTTAAGATATTTAGAGGTGAACCCACATAGTGGAGCCTTCGTGTACCAATTTCAGTGGTTGAGTTTCGCACTCCCGTCATCTTCCTCTTCTTTTTGGAAGATCCCAAATAGTCATCAGAAACAAGCTAGCCGAGCATTGATTTGGGTGTGGGTGGGGTATGGTGCCCCAACGGATGGATCTCCATCAACATGGGATTGGGGATCAATGTCTGGTCGAACCAAGCTTCCTTCTCTCTCTCTTGCTTCCCCACCTGTGACTGAAGCTTCCACATGAACTTTACTTTCCTATCTGAGTAGACCGAAAGTTCTACTTTTTGGGAGGGACATTAAAAAGGTAGCTTTCTCCCTGGTCGATCAGTCGTTCAATCCTTTCCTCTTGATCAAATGCATTTCTAAAAGATTCTCACAACACAATGGACTCCAATACTGAACTGAGACGGACCCAGACCCCCTACCGAAAGGGCTCTGTACCTATATGTTCTTTATCTCAAGCGATAGCTTTCAAGTGCCCGACCCTCTTCCCTTGATCAATGAGTGAGAAAGCAAGAGCCAGTCAGAGAGTCACCATAGCCAAGTGATGTTTTCAGGTGGTTCAATCTAGAAGTGGGACGAAAAGAAGACGTAGAATAGTCTTAGTCCTGTCTACCTTGAGATTGCCCCTATCTATCAACGGGGGACCCCCCGAAAGGCGAATAGGAAGCTTCAAGCGATCTGGGATCCCACCTTTGATCGAGATGAAGGTGTAGTTTTCACTAGGAATCCTAGGGTTGCCGATCAGGTGAAGTCTTAGTTTCTGGGCACAAAGCATTCCCTCTTCACTTCCCGTTCTATTTCTTTCTTTCCCTCGAGCCGGGAACCCCTAGATCAGCTAATCCGTAACTTCCTTCGCTGCCTTTCGAGTGCATCGGATTCTATGCATTTTATTCCCCAATTGCGGATTCTCTTGCAGCGGAATGCCTCTATCTACGTCAATTTATGATTCAAAAGGCTAGGCCGATGAAAGCATCTCAAATGCAACCAACTTTCACTGCCAACCTTTCTTTTCACTATCTGGTATCACAGCCTATTCCGCTTAATTAAATAAAGGGATCCATGTCATTTCCCTCAAAATCTCGCTACCTTGCGCCGTGATCCACTACTTATTTGTCTTTTAACGTATGAGAGAGCCTGCCAGGAAAGAGTCCAAGTCAAGCTTTCCAGCAGCCAGATGCGGATTGAATAGCTGCGCTTACTCCTTCAACGGCAACTGCAGCTAAGACTGCTTATTCCTTGTTCACATTCGACCATGAATTCAGAGTTGACAAGAGAGAGGGCGTACTTTTATTATGATTGATAGGCGGACTTCACTCCCTTTGAGCTAACAGCCAAGAAGAGTTCACATTCAACTTCCTTACCTTACCATGAGCAGAGTGCCGCCGAGAGGAATCGGACTTATTTAATCATTCCCATAGATTGCTAGTAGTTTAGTTCCATTCGTTCGCTTTATAAAAAAAGTCGACCGGCTTTCGGGCACTTCTGTCTACGGGCCCTTCTTATGTTATGCAATTTGCGATTCTGTGAACCTTTCTTCCAGAAGAGAACGGAAACTCCACACAGGCAATTTCACACCTTCCGAATGTGCCATTTGACCGAATGTGACAGCTAATCAACACTAATTCGTTTCAGGAACAGGAGAAAGGGTCTTTCAGCTAAAGATCAATCTAGAAAGCAGAGTCCAAGGTACATGTGTTAAGCATATCACAACATATGCCAATCAGTTTCTTTCGGGAACATGAAAAAGCCCAGCTAACTAAGTTTTTTAACAAAGATTGGGACCTGAAGTAGTAAAACGAAGAAGAGAAGGTCAACCAAGCGTATTAATGTGGGCATTTCTTCTAAAAGCCTTTCTTAGCTTTATGGCTGATAGCATGAACTTGGTCTTCTTGGTCCCTTGTACCAGAGGAAGCATGGAGGTGTCTTGTCTTCTATAATGCAAAGCGAATTCATGTGTGGTTTAGAATCCTTGACTTGCCTTAGGAAGTCTATTCCCACTTGAAAGTCATCCGAAGTACTGATTGAACTGGCTTTTACTTCCTATTATGGCAGCTAGCTGAGAAAGAGACCATTGACCTGTCAGCTATCACTCATCATATAGAATAACGATTGGACATCACCATCACATAGTAGATAAGAATTTGTTTGAATCAAGATGTCGGAAAGAAAGAAGCAGATTGAATGCCCGGACTGTGGAATCCTGCCTGGCAGCTATAAATGCATGCCCTTAATTGAGTGGGAAGTTTCCTTGAAAGTTTCCAATTTGGAATGAACTGGCCTGGAAAGAAAGATGAGCAGCCAATTATAGCTTACCTGGAACTTGAACAGAGCTTGGGGATCAGAAAGCTGGCTCGCTATGCCCTTTTTCAAAGAGAAACAGGACTAACAGATCCATATGGAAATGCCCACCCGAAAGGAGATCTACTCGAGATCCCAGAATGCTTTCAATCTTGCTCCGCACTCGGGGCAATACTCCAACCGAGTGAAGATATGAACGAGACTTCATCATTTTCTTTATTTCACTCATTTGATGAAACGGCAAGAAGTCAAGTAGCCGAGCTGGTTCCAACCAACCCCCATCATTCACCGTTTCCCCTGCTGCACACCTCGCCAATCCCTTCTTCCAGAATGAAAGAAGAAAGATTTCCGAATCTTTATGAAAAATTCATAAAAGAAAACTCTTGAATTTAGGGCTTAACATAACACGCTCTGGCAGAGTGGCTCCCTTGTTAAGTGTACGGTATGGCCCCTTGGCTCAGGCTAAGCGGTCCACCCACGATGGCTAGCAAGCACCACGGCTAGTACTCAGGCTAACTAGTGGCCCTGGACGTCACCTCATCTTGATCGAGAAAATGCCGCGGGGCTATTGAGGCACGTTCCGCACTCACCCAAGTCGAGATTCCATCGGGTGACAGAAGTTTTTTAGTAGAGATAGATAAGGCGGTAGGTTAAATTACTAAACGCCCTTGTTTGCTGAGGGGGGCTTGCTCTTTTTTCAAAATTGGTCGATTACCTGATTGCTATGGCTATGAGACTAGTGCAAAGAAGTAAGAATCAGTCAAATCTGTTAATGAAATATCTGTATCGCCCTTAGCTTGCAAACAAGCCCTTATATCATATCAAATATCAAACAGGCGCCTAAGAATAAGAAGTCCCTGCCCTTTCGATTGTTATTGGCTTATTCTCTAGCATCCGATTGTGGGCATCAATCCCAGCCATCTTCATTTCAGTCCTTGCTTTGGCTCTTTCTCTAAGACCGTGGTTAAGAAGTTCCGTCGCCTTACTAATTTTATTAGATGCAGCGTAACGACTCTTTTTGCTTCCGGAGTGAACTTCCTTGTCAGCTCTATAAGGGCCTCTCTTAAAGCAGAAAAAGACGAGTTCCAGTAGTCTCAGCCCCAAACCCCATTTGATAGAGTTTCATCCAAGGCAGCCCCTTCTTTTTAAAGCAAATCGTCTGCTCTCTCTTGGGGAGAGGAATTCCTTGATGCATCGAATGCTGCTATTAAATGCGCTGTTGTTTCTGAGTGAATAACCGGTCTTGTCGTATCCGCTGTGAGCCTATCTGCTGCTGTAAGAAAGCTAACTTCATGCGTAAAAGCTCTCTCTGGCCGTTCACAAAGCTATAAAATCTTCATTCCGGGTTAGGGGAAAGGCGATTCAGGGATTTCCTATTGCGAAACTCTTTTACCATATATTGAATTACTACGGGTATAAAAAAAGAAGAAAGAACTATGACACGTAGACGGGGCGAAATCTCCCTACGATTACGTTCCTATAGAAAGGGGGTGCTATGGAAAAGAGGAATCTCAGGTACTTTTTACTTTATGCCCATCTTGCTTCTGGTAATGCAAATGGAAATTCTCATTAGGATGCATCTGACTTCAACCCCAAATCTTTTCGCTTCCACTCCTATAAAGTAAAGAAGATAGTTAGACCAAGTTCACTAACATTTCCTTCTAGGCTCTAGCCTCAAGCTAATCTCATTAGGCTCCACATTCCAATCTTCACACTCGCATTAAATCGTAAGACTCTCATCAGAAGACAGTCAAACCTAGGATTCAAAATCTTTGCTTCCAGTGGCATGAAGTGAGATTGATTCTAATGAATCATAAATTGCAATCTTAATCCTGATGATAGAAATCCTCTTGCATTTTTTCACCTTCTTCCACCATACTTTCAATTCTATCTGATCGGGGATTCTTGATTGGTGCTAAGCTGACTGAAATAGTTTTTCTTTAAGTTTAGTTTAGTCGAAAGTCACATGTGGGGGTTGTACACAAAAGTTTAAGTGGCACATCACACTCACATGACCACTTTAATGACTTGCCTTTTCTTTGCTTAGGATGGTGACACTTGTCAAAGGACTAATGGCTGGTGCTTTTTCTAGCCTTGGAACTTGCTCTCTTTGCTTTGCTGCCTGCTCTTTAGGCTTTTCTGCTTGCTCTATATGCCATGCCCCTTTGCTTGCAGATTTTGCTCTTATACCATCTGTGCCTGCTTGAGGCTGATTCCTATGCAGCGGCATCTGCGCATGTGGTTCATTTTCAAGTCACCAAAGCATTCTTTTTGACCGGGCTAAGGAACTGGCCTATAGGGGCACCCTCTCTTAAAGCCAGTAAGACTTGCTCGCGCTTCCTTCACCTCGTGCTTTTGAAAGCCCTTGAGTACACGAGCATTTAGCGGGGAATAGGACATGATTAATCACTTGCTTTGTTTGTGTCTTTCACCTCCCGAAAAAGACGTTCTTCGAAACATGTGTGTTGAGCAAGCTGTTTGATTCTCTTTTAAGCGGGATCGGGATGAGGATTCAGCTTTACAAACTCAAGGGGCCCATTCAACACCAAGAATATCCGGAGGCCGGTTGAGAGAAAGCTCTTCCAAGTCTCTCTCTCCTAAACTCCAGGCCAGGATCGTTCCCGCTCCGCTCCAAGGTTCGTAAAGATATTGGCGATGAAGTCAGTTGTGGCGTAGTTACACGGGGTTTTTTTTGTACGAGAATCCAAAACCATGAAATCGGATAATTGGTTAGAGAATAAGGAAAAGATAGCGGAAGATGTTTGATTAAGCTCTCGAAGCGAAAGTGGCATCTACTTACACTTATTATTCTTTTATGAGAACGCTTTTCGTTACAGAAAGATGGGATATGTAGGTTCTAACTAGACGCCCAATCACTATTATATCCTGGAAGCAACCATTCCGGCCAGTAAAGCAGCCAAAACTATGCTTCCCAGAAAGACTGCAACGCTCGGATTGCTCACCAGCACTCTGACTTCCGGCCTTTTTTAGCCAGGTAAGTTAGTTGAAGTTTTTTAACAAAACCAGACGCATATGGAAGCATACTTTAGGTTATTTAGTTCCTTTTTAAAGCGAGAGGAGCCAAGTTTCAAACTGGAATGGATGATTCGGGATCAATATACCTTGTGGTCGTGATTCTTCCTTCGCCAGTTCACCAGTACAGGAGGAGGGAGCAATGGGAACTCATGGATGCTTTCCTAGCGGGAATCCAATTCAGATAGAGCCCAAGAATCTCATACCTTTCGACCATCTAATCCTTTTCTTTGGACCTAAGTCATCATATCCTACGCCCGAACCCCCCTAACTGCAGGAATGACCAGAGCCCCCTACTTTCCATTTCTTCTTGGTAGCGGCGAGAGTCTCCATTTCGATCCTTGTGATGAATTTGAGTGAGAATATTGAATTCTTTCTCTCTCTTTAACGATACCCGAGCCATCATGCGACAGTACAAAGCCCAAACCCGACGAACAAGATTCCCCTTCTTTCCTATGCACCTTTTGTCAAAGAGATCCCGGAAGCTTTAAGATCTCGATTGCCTCGTTGTCGATGAGCTATGAAGAAAAGAGCTGAACTGGGGGATTTTTCAAGTCAAATTTGGATAGGGATCCTCTTTCGGGTTCTCAAAAAGGACTACCAGCGGGAGTGCTTGAGTCAATCTTTCTTCTCTTTGTTCTCATGTCCCTGAGCGAAAGGGGCCCGTCCATCAATAGAAGGTGCGGCTAGCTTCACAGAAGAGTAATCCCGAATTGGCAATTCTTCTTTCTTGGTTTCCGTTCCCCTGCCACCTTCAATCCGTCCGCTGGGAATGATTCAAGCAATGCAGGTGAAGAAGGGAGGGACTACAAGCTTGAGTGCTATCTATCCGAAGTGAAATCCTTGTATTAGTAGTCACTAGGAAGCCTTCCCCCTCGCTAGAGGAAGCCCCATAGCAAGTGAGCCTTCTTGACTCTCTGTCCCGTCTGAGTTTAGTTCGTCTCTCTGGAGTATGAGATCCCATTTCAAGCCCGAGCCATCTAGTTCTTCTTTTCTTCCTTAAGCACTTGAGCCAAACATCCATCCATCGGATTCATTTAATTGCTTTCTTGAATCTGTGAATGCGTAAACTACAAGTAGTCGGAGTCACTCTGGACCCAGGCACATATTGTAATGTCATTGATCCCCGTCTTCCTCATCAGGACGGGGCTCCGCTAATACGCCTATACCGAAAGAAGTCCAACCAGAACCCCTACTGCTACCTCCCATGTTACTTGCACCCACTACTGGGTTGGATGCGCCGGAAGGGGGTGCCCCTGGGATTTCAATTCAACCCTTGTTAAAGCTTTTCGTCTTTCTCCTTGTATTGTAGCATTCCGCTTTTGGGTTGCCGGTAGTGCAGGCAAAGTAAGTACTTTCGGGCAGGTGCCGTTAGAGAACTAGGTGGTCAGTAGGCGCAATCTGTCTTTCTTTCCTTGCTAGGTGCAAAAGGCTCTTTGTCGGTCTTGATGCCGAGAGCTAGAGTTCATCCAATTCCATACGTGACAGACTTTTGAGAACATTCGAATTCGACTGCTACGTTCAAGAAAGCTTTCAAGGTAGCGTAGTTATGAAGTCAACAGAGATGCGCGTCTTCTGCTTGATGCGCGTTATCCGCTGTTGTCTCTTTCTTTACCATATTAATTCTTTAACATTGGCTTGAAGGAGTGTAGCGTAAGAATCTCAAATCTTTATCTTTCTTTTGTGCGTTGCAAATTCGTTTTTGTTCTGAGGCTGCGCACCTTAGTTCTGTTCTATGTTTATCGAGATTTTTCGTCGAACAATGACAATGTTCGAAATCCCCTCTGTGTGTTGAATCCTAAGTAGCTAACCGAAGTGGGCTTGGTGGCCCTATTTCATAAGAAAGACCGCCCCCTTCAATAAATTCCCTAAGAGAATAAAATAAAGGCATCTCCTTTCTTTTTCTCTTCTCGCTTTGTCCGCCTACTGTTTTCGCTTTAGGATAATGGGCATGCTCTCTCCCCATACACTGCTCTATTCTTTCTGATAGTCATACTCTGTATTGGCTCTGGCTCGTACCTGGTAGCTACCCTTTCGGTTCCCCCCTTGTACTATTCGGTACACGTTGATCGAGAAAACCTGCCTAGCCGCCGTGTGGGCAGCTCAGAAATTCCGGCACTACCTGCTGGCAGGTCCGGCACTGATAGTCGCTGGGCTAGACCCGTTGAAATTTTTGAAAAACCGGGTAGAATGGTCAGATGGCCACTCCTGCTATCGGAATTCGAGATCAAATATGTTCGGCGTAAAGCCATAAAAGGGCAAGTGCTAGCCGACCATTTGGCGGCATTGCCGATCGCAGAAGGTCAGCCTCTCCCGACCTAATTTCCTGATGAGGGTATTATGCACATCCAGTCCCTTGAAGTTGCTCCCCACTGGTCTCTCTCATTCGCATTCGACGGCGCTGCGAGCGAGCGGGGATGTGGTGCTGGGATCGTACTTACATCCCTCGAAAAGGTAAAATCCCTACTTTCCTACCTGGGGATAAGAAAGAATAGAAAGAAGCAAAAACCGCACCATCTTCAACAAGACGTGTGAACAGCGCCTCTACGCCTATTCGATAGCAGCTTCAGATTCCGATAACAAAGGTAATTCCTCCTCTAAGAGCTGATTCAATGGCATCGCTTACTCATTCAAATGCAACTAAGCCCTATGCTTAACACATGCTCTTCGATGTGTCCTAGCTTGAAGCTACTTTCTTACTCATCAGTACACGAATCCGCTCCTAGAGAATAGTCTGTTACAGAAGATTCCATAGCAGTAGTTTAATTCCTATTTATTTTTAATAAAAAGAAGAAGATTCCCTAGTCGAAGAAGTATGACCACAATCGGATTAAGAGACAGAATAAGTTGTTAAAGAAGAAGCCGTAAGCGGTGCAAGAGTAAGCACTGGTACTCTTTCTAGAGATATTTATAGTGTTCAATCATCCGGTGCTCTCTTTCCTGTCTCGCCCCTGAGTGTAGTTGATTTAAGAGCCCTAGTTCTTTCGTTGAGGTCTTCGGTATTAAAGTTGAAAGGAAAGCGTATAAAAGAAAGAGGGCCTAGCCTAAATGGAAGAGCGTATTTGTTGAAAAAGGAGGTTTTCGTTCAGAAGGCTCTAGGGCTCCTCGTTTCCGAGAAGAAGAGGGCGTCGGGATCGGATCTTCTAAGGCGGACTTTGCCGGGTATGAAGGAATGAGGAGCGCGAAGGGTTAGTGGGAGTGCTTTCAAGTCTAAAGGTTAAAAAGCCTTCGTCCAGAGCACTGGGAAGGGACTGGCTTAAGGAAGTCACGTTGGTTAGGCAGATAGTTGTTAAAAGATGTTAGTAGTAGCTCCCTGCTTGATAGGACCTACTTGGCTTAGGTTGTTGAAGCGATAAGACCAACAGCACTTTGTATTGACTTAATGCTCAAATCAGAATGAGTTCGTTATTTTCCTAATAAAGGAAAGGCAGAGCATACCCAATGAGCGAAGGAAGGGAAGCCAAGATCTTAGTTTGAGCTAGGGAGCTTCGGTCTTGGTCAATCCTCATCAATCCTGGTCCTTTTTTCGGGGCGATATCTGCGAGAATATGTATATGTGCTCCTCACCTTACCGGGTGTTTCGGGTAATTCCAATCGTGCCATCAAAATAGGTTATTTGAAAGTGAAGAAGAACAGAACGCGGGAAATCGGTAACCTAACCTGAACTTAAGGTGAACATTACATTCATAGAGTAAGGGGCTGTAACTATTCATATATTGTTTAAGGGGCTGGGCCTAGGGTGAGTTATGGCTTAAAGTCTCTTGGAGCTGTTCTTCATCAATCCCCGTTTAGAGATAGACTTTAACTGAAAAAAACGAATTTGTCAATATCAATATAAGGGAATGAATTCCACTATATCAATAGCAAGAAGAAAGGAATGGCTGACACAATCAGTAGCCGTTGGCGTTGGAGGAGCAGCTGCGGGCGGTGGTTTCGTTCTTTCATTAAGAAACCCGCCTACGGTACGTCGGTTTCATTCCTTCTATTCAACATATAAAGTATGCTGCTTAGTTCATCTGCTAGCTCGCCTTCTTCTTCTAGTTCTAGCTAGCTGGTTGCTGCGACATAAGGAAAACGTTCAACGTTCAGAATGGGTAGTTTTTGAGGATTTGGACTTTGATGGGGATTTAGGGATAACACATGCATATGAATAAGCAGAATTCTCAATAGCATTGGAAAAAGTACCAACATAATAAGAATTAAGGAATATTAACAACAACATACTCATTTTAGGGTAAAGTAGTACCACTAATCCAATTATAGAGGTAGAGGAGGACGGTAAATAATCATAATGGTAAACCAGAGCCACCGGTTGGCGGGACTTCCAACTTCCAAAAGAGGAAGATCCATCAAATTGATTCATGAGAGGGGGGTCTTTCCTGTAGTAGTTGGAGTTGGAGGTGTGGCACACCAGCTGGATCCTTCCTTATGTATAAATTAAATGTATTTGCCGGTTGGCTGGTCAACGGTCACGCTGTCTGGTCAATCCAGTTCTTCTTTTATAAAATAGATGCCGGTCTTTGGGGTCCTCCGTTTACCAAATCAATATCTCCACTACGGTACACTCATCCATTTGATGGAACATCTATTCCCTTTCGAGCTGTCAAATCAGAGTACGGAGGTACGGCTGTAGCGAAACAAGAATTCTTATTATTGTATGTAATATACCCCGCACCACGCTCATTCCTTAATTCAAGTGGAAGTGGCATCTGCCCCTGGAATATGTCATACTCTTCCCGTCCAAAATGACTGTCTTGAATTAGTTCCTCTATCTTTCTTTCCCTGAAGCAGCAAGAAGTACACATGAATCGATTTCTGGTAATTCAATATACCCCGTTCCCTTCGAGATCTCTTTTGAAGGTGCAAAATATAGAATCTATAATAAATAGAAGTGGAATCTGCTTATGGTATGGGTATTTTTTAAAACATTGGCTCAATCTTCATCTCTGTCTTTTCCAAAAAATGGATATTTTCTTCCGGTCTCTGGTCTCCGGGCTTTCCATCCGTCCACGTCTATTTTATGTGTGAATCCATCTCGACTTCGCCCTTTTGTTAGCAGCTCTTCGATCCACCTAGGAAAGGTCTCCGAGGCCATGTTTTCTAATCCAAAAATGAACTTTCATGGCTTGAATTTTAAGCGTAGTTTTCCACTCTATAACTATATAACAAGGAGTGGAGCTGGAGAAGATCCCTCCCCGGCTAGGCTACTACGTTTTCGTGTTTGAAATTCCAGGTCT